GAATTAAGACAGATACAGATTAAACTAAAGATATTAAGCATAACAAACATTTCGTTCTTGTAGATTAGATAATTTGATTTTGATTGAGTTACTTTTATAATTTAAGGTAAAAATGAAAAAGGCAGGCCAAAAAAATCCTTCTTTTTCTTTGAACTCTCCCAAATAAAAAATCCCTCTTTCAATTCTCAAATGAGAATACAAAGAATTATACTTTCATACAATATCTTAATTGAATTCCATGTAATGATCAATGAATTTTTTGATTCTATATCTACATGTATAGAATCCTAGCAACAATATATCACATATGTATTTGGGCTAGAATTGACGAATAACCAACACTAATATTAGTGTTTATTAGTGGCGAATAGAAATATAAATGGGGCGTGGCCAAGCGGTAAGGCAACGGGTTTTGGTCCCGTTACTCGGAGGTTCGAATCCTTCCGTCCCAGATCGTTTCTACCAGAAACGACAGATTGGATCACATTGTATCCAACATTAAACAGAAAATTGTTAAAGAGAACAATCTTTCGTTCTGAATTCTACGAATGATTCTTAAGAATTTATTTGGTTTCTTACAAACATAATCAAGTGTCAAATGTGGTTGGAAATAAATATCTTTATTTTTGGAATTCCAAAAATGAATTTTTGGCGAATCATTCACATTCAGGCGATACTCCTACTATATCATATTCATATTGAAGTTAGTTCCTTAGAGTCACTTTATGCCCAATATCCATGAAATGTGAATTCTCACAAAATATCCATGATTACCTACGGTAACAATTGTTCATTGTATATGGTAGATACGAAAAGATCAGACTCCTCTGATTCTTATTTTTCTTTCAGATGAAAGAAAAAATAACGACCTTAATCTTACCTTACACGAGATATTTTCTATTCTATAACCATGAAAATAAATAAACTGGATTCTCAATCTATCTCTCTAGTTTAAATTAAACCATTGATAATTCAATTGGACATGGTCAAAATTTGCGCCTCTTTAATGAATGAGATATCTGCTAAAAATTGTTAGCTACTCATTAGTTATTGTGTCGACTTGTTAATTGAATTAGAGATCAAATTAAGTCATGAACGGAAATACGTTTTCCAGTCATGATGCTAAAGTCGGGGATTCTTTAAACTATAAACTATTTTTTTTTACTTCATTTTTTATGATATGAATCTTTGGTACTCGAAGAAGTGTGAGAAATCTATATTATTGAGAAAACTTCCAACGTTCGCGGGTCATTGGAATAGTTTATTTGATTAAAAACTGATTTTATTCCGGGATTGGGAATCCATTAAGGGCCCTTCTTTGAGGTTTATAATTTATTTGTTCGAGAAAAAGTTGAAGATGTAAATAAATCTTAAGCAAACTAACTCGTTTATTCGTCTTTTGATATGGGGTTAAAAAATGGGATCCTTGATATCTATCTATATCTATAGATAGATAGAAAATATAGACTATAATAGACTATACCGGCTATATATATATATATATATATATATATAATAATATATACATATACCAGTTGAGCCAATGACTATTCATGATTTTATATTGAATCAATTCCATATCGGTTCGAAATTAGAGAAATGTTATGGTAAAACTTCGTTTGAAACGATGTGGTAGAAAGCAACGTGCGACTTGAAGGACATGATCGACTGTGGATTCTTACATCCACCATTTTCTATAAGAATGAAGATGCTCTTGGCTCGACATAGTTTGTTCTGTTCTACTAGGAACCTAATTTGTGTTGGGTTCTAATCTAAATAGTACATGATGAAGCTCGAGCAGAAAGTATTGATTCATTTATCGGGGGGAAGAATCTAGGGTTAGTGACAATCAAAATCAATAAGTTGAACCAACTTTGTAAGTATATCCTCCATATATAAATCGAAAAAGGTTAAAATTCAAAAAAGTTTGAAATAAAAAAGTAAGATTTATCGGAATTGGTAAAACTATTTCGATCAAAAGTGTATCACAAGCGAATCAATCGTTCGTATTTTTTTCCATAGAAAGAAATAAGAAAAAACAAAAGGTATGTTGTTGCCCTTTTGAAAGGAGTAAAGATCGCCGAAGTAATGTCTAAACCCAATGATTTCACAAAGCAAAGATAAAGGATTCCGGAACAAGGAAACACTATTTTCAATTGTCTCAACAGTTGGATCAAAATGCGGAATAAAAATAGATTCGAGACGAGACAAACAAAAGAGGTTAGAGACGGCTCAATAAATGTCTAAGGATTTCCCTTCGAACTCTTTCAGAATTACCCAACTTGAGTTATGAGTACGAATGAGATCTCTTTTTATTCCATAAGGAAGAAGAAAAAACCGCTTAAATCATAGTCTAATTCATGATTTTGTGGATCCATTTGCCATTATATACAGAAATTAGAATCATTTTTTCTCGAGCCGTATGAGGAGAAAACCTCCTATACGTTTCTAGGGGGGGCATTGTTTATCTACATCTATCCCAATGAGCCATCTATCGAATCGTTGCAATTGATGTTCGATCCCGAAGAGAAGGAAGAGATCTTCGAAAAGTGGGTTTTTACGATCCGATAAAGAATCAAACCTATTCAAATGTTCCCGCTATTCTATATTTCCTTGAAAATGGCGCTCAACCTACAGTAACTGTTCATGATATTTTAAGGAAGGCAGAATTAGTTAAAGAAGGAATCTCGAGTTAATTGTTAATTTAATTAAAGTCAAAAATAAAATAAAAAAAATTTGAATAAAAAAGAGAGGGTAACTAGCATCTATCTTTGTGTAATTATTTCCCCAGAATTTGCTCTTTTCTTGCTCCATTCATACTTATTTATTTTTTTCTTGTGGGAATTAAATTTACCTACAAAGACGGGGTCAATTTTTCTTATTGTACCTCTATTGATTGAATGAACTCGAGATTTTTCTCTACCCCGTCTTTATTTTTTTTTTCATTCAAATTTATTATTTATGTTGTGCCAATCCAACACAAGGCCTTATTTGATTTACTTAATTTGTTTTATCAGCATTCTATTCATATTGACAATGGCGTATCGAACAAATATAATTCGATCGTAGATAAATAGATCTGTTTATCCCTACCCTATATATTGATTTTTCCTTCACTTCCATTATCAGTTAAATGGTGTGTTTGCCAGATTTACTGTCATACAAGACGCATTTTCTTAATGAAAAAAAAATTGATTTTGGTATTGTGGTGTTTATAATTGATCATAAAATATTTCTTTTAGATTAGATTTGTTGCTAGTTCAATGTTTTGATTTTGACGGGGTCCTGTAGTGCAATCCAATTAATTTTTTTTTTGATCGTATCTACATATTTATCCGGGTTGCTAACTCAATGGTAGAGTACTCGGCTTTTAAGTGCGACTATGATCTTTTACACATTTGGATGAAGCAACGAATTCGTCCAGACTATTGGTAGAGTCTATAAGACCACGACTGATCCTAAAAGGTAATGAAGGAAAAAACAGCATGTCGTAATAAAATATAAAATTCATAATAAAATTGATTTTATTAAAATAGAACTTTTAATTTTTCCTTCTGGGGTTGTTATAAAATATTGTTTTGATTTTTGGAAGGGGACAAAAAAATAAATTCACATTTACAGTTGGGTCTAGTGAATAAATGGATAGAGTTCTATAGCCCTAATTCTAGTAAAACAAAAAGCAACGAGCTTATATTCTTAATTTGAATAATTACCCGATCTAATTAGACGTTAAAAATAGATTAGTGCCCGGTGCGGGAAAGGGTTTTCCTGTGAGTGAATCATTGATTCTTTTTATTTTTTTTTAATTTTTAATGAAATAAATAAATAAATCCTAACTATTCTCTATGTATGGATTGGAGACGGATGTGTAGAAGAAACAGTATACTGATAAAGAGAATAGAATTTATTCCAAAATCAAAAGAGCGATCGGGTTGCAAAAATAAAGGATTTTTTACCCTCTTGTAATTATAACAAAGATAAACCAATTGTATAGAAAAGGAGAGGAAGGGGATCCTGTTGATTGGACTCCAGGTCTCCGGGGTATATCTTTTTTTCTTACTATATATACTATATACATATAATACATATACATAATATATACCCTGTTCGGACCATATTGCACTATGTATCATTTGATAACCCAAGAAATGCCTCCTGTGTCTCTGTTTCAAGTAGAGAAATGTAAATGGAAGAATTACAAGGATATTTCGAAAAAGATAGATCTCGGCAACAACACTTCCTATATCCGCTTCTCTTGCAGGAGTATATTTACACACTTGCTCACGATCATGGTTTAAATAGTTCGATTTTTTACGAACCTATGGAAATTTTGGGTTATGACAATAAATCTAGTTCAGTACTTGTAAAACGTTTAATTACTCGAATGTATCAACAGAATTATTTGATTTATTCGGTTAATGATTCTAACCAAAATCGATTCGTTGGGCACAACAATTATTTTTATTCTCATTTTTTTTATTCTCAAATGGTATCAGAGGGTTTTTCAATCATTGTGGAAATTCCATTCTCGATGCGATTAGTATCTTCCCCCGAAGAAAAAGAAATACCAAAATCTCAGAATTTACGATCTATTCATTCAATATTTCCATTTTTAGAGGACAAATTATCTCATCTAAATTATGTGTCAGATATACTAATACCCCATCCCATCCATCTGGAAATTTTGGTTCAAATCCTTCAATGCTGGATTCAAGATGTTCCCTCTTTACATTTATTGCGATTCTTTCTCCATGAATATCATAATTGGAATAGTTTTATTACTCTGAATAAATCTATTTACGTTTTTTCAAAAGAAAATAAAAGACTATTTCGGTTCCTGTATAATTCTTATGTATCTGAATGCGAATTTTTATTTGTTTTTCTTCGTAAACAATCCTATTATTTACGATCAACATCCTCTGGAGCCTTTCTTGAACGAACGCATTTCTATGAAAAAATAGAACATATTATAGTAGTGTGTTGTAATTATTTTCAGAAGA